TATTCGAATAGAGTCTAAAAAATACTGGTGTTTTTTGATGAAAGAAAAAAGCCCCTTATCGGATTTGAACCGATGACTTACGCCTTACCATGGCGTTACTCTACCACTGAGTTAAAGGGGCTCCTTTGGCTCAATTCATGAATCAATTATTAATATGCATACAAGATATATCTATTCTATAGAGATATGTTCTATAATTTATATATAGATTATATATTCCATTTCATTAATATTACATACTAAATAAAGATTCCATGTCATATATATAATATATATATGACATAGAATAAAATATATTATTCTATAATATATATATGCATTAGACTCAGCAATAGACTCAGAATGGATATGGGTGATTCCAGAACGAAAAATTGGATTTATTTAGAATATTATTCTAGGGTATAGGTTGAACATACGGGTTGAGAAATAAAACTGGAATGAATTGTTTCAAGACTGAAATTGACTTCTCTATTTCTATTATATTAAATATATATATATTCTAATAAATCAATAATGAATTTGATTTTTATGACTTCAAAATGAAAAAATATGAAAGATATTTTATCGAATCATATGATAAAAAGGTGCAACTTGTCTGCCGAATCAAACAAATTCTTTAAGAAAAAAATTTCGAGAACTTCTTGTCTTGATCCACGCCTTCCCAATTTCATATTGTTTGTTAATTTCCTTGCTTATTCTTAAATGAAAAAATTTCAATTTTATTGAAAGAAGGATCCTGACTTCCTATTACTTCTATTTATTTCGATTTATCTTGATTTTTTGCTTTTTTTGTGAATTAATGAAGAATAAATAGAGATATAGACACTCTATTTGAATTTAAAAAAACTCTATTCTCTATAGTATCGAATCAAGAATTTCCTATTTCTAGATGTCGATTCGAATGAATTTTTTAGGAAAAAAATCATGAATCAAAAAATTTTATGAAATTATATGAAAGAGGGAAAGACCTTTCGAGTCTAATCAGACTCTTCCGTTATATTGACAATATAAAAAAACTTATGATATGATAATCATCGTATCGTATAATATGATGGCGGTTGGGCAAGTATGCCCCCATCGTCTAGTGGTTCAGGACATCTCTCTTTCAAGGAGGCGGCGGGGATTCGACTTCCCCTGGGGGTAGGGTACTACGAAAAGAAGTTGATCTAGGTTTCTAACTAAGCCTAGAATGGCTTCTTCCTGGGTCGATGCCCGAGCGGTTAATGGGGACGGACTGTAAATTCGTTGGCAATATGTCTACGCTGGTTCAAATCCAGCTCGGCCCAAGAATTCCCTGATCCGCCATGAAATGATATAGACTTTTTCTTTGTTCTTCAAAAATGACAGATATTAACGAATAAAAAATGTCGGATATATCCTTACCACTTGAATTGCTCTGTTCCATTTTTTAGCAAAAATGCCTATTTTGCTACGAACTCTAATCTCAATTTACGATTTTCAAAATAGGCTTATATCTTATATATAATAATAACCTATAATAAAAATAACCTATAATAAAAAGAAAAAGCGAATAAAGAAAAAACTTTGTTTTTAACGATAAAGATGGGTTTTCATTCCATTTGGACAGTACTGAACTAATAATATGTTATGTGTCGCTCTCGATAAAGTATCGATATATCAGTATATCCCTCGTGCCGCGGCGATCCTTATAAAAAAACCGAGATTCGAATCAAAATTGAAATCGTTTAGTTTAAATGTAAGGAAATACATATATATATGTATACGCGATAGCTTGATTTCATGGGGATTGTAGTTCAATTGGTTAGAGCACCGCCCTGTCAAGGCGGAAGCTGCGGGTTCGAGCCCCGTCAGTCCCGACGGAATAAAATCAATCAACTAAAAGCCAATAACATGAAAAAAGTATCCAAACTCTTTTTAGAGAGAATAAATTTTTTTTTTAGAGAAGGTCTGTCGAAGACAGACTATACATAGTGAACGTTGCTAGAAGATTTAATCTTTTTTATATATTAGTAGTAGTATAATAATACTAGGACTTTTTTCGGATACTTGTTTGATTTGTTTTCCACGCAAATTAGATCATTAAAAAAAGTAGTTAACTCCTTCTTCTTTTTTATTTGGCTTCTATTGTTTGGTTGAGTTGGTTTGTTTGTAACTAACGGAAATGAAACGTAAAGAGTATTCAAATACTACTTCATCAGATTCATCAATCAGATGAATCTACAAGGAATGGGGTCTAATTTATAGAAAAACAAGAAAGAAGGAGAAATAAAATGAAAATAATAAATAAGAAAAAAAGAAAAAAGAATCCAAAAGAGAAAGGACGTCGATTGAATTGAATCATATGAATTGGATCATAAATCCTATTTTGAATTTGGTATGGATAAAAAAAAAGATCTTCCTGTGGTATACTATTCCATTTTCAACGCTGAATTGGATTTGATAGCTCAGATATTTTATTCATGATATTGATCTGATTCAATATCATCGAGGTTGAATTCAGCCCATTGAATTTTCGGGATGAAAATTGGCCCATCTCTATGGGATTAAATCCCGAATTATTGCCTAATAAAAATAAAAAACACTGAGATTATGGAAGTCAATATTCTCGCATTTATTGCTACTGCACTCTTCATTCTAGTTCCTACCGCCTTTTTACTTATAATATATGTAAAAACCGTGAGTCAAAGTGATTAAGTTGAATCAAACTTGATTGTTTTTTTGAGTCACCTATCGAAGAAATCAAAAGGATTAATTGGAATTTTGCGTCGTAAGTGGAATACGAATTAGCGGGATACTATTATATGAGATCCGATAGTATGGTAGAAAGCATCTTTCTACCATACTAGCTAGCATACTCCCAATTATGCTTATTGTAATGGAAGAAGTTGTATATTATATACTTTATATCTTTATATTTTATGTATACATAAAATATATATACATCAAAAAAAAAAGAAGGGCTTTTTTAAAATAAAAAAGTGTGTCTATAAAACAATCCATACAGCTTGATTCTTCATGTCAAGCAATTAGTAGTGCCTTTAGAGTCCACTTCGCCCCCATACTACGAGGGACAGAGAAAAAGTAAAGACAACCATTAAAGCAGCCCAAGCAAGACTTACTATATCCATGTAAATTATGTCTCCTGTCTCTATGAAGGATATTCCACTAGTGTTCACTAATAATAGTGGGATCAATGGCGCATAGTCAAAAAAAGGGGGATTATGACCTAACGCCGTTGATGAAAGGCTCCAATAAATCCGCTTCCAACAAGTGATACTCTTTTTCTAGAGGAATCATAAGGGGGTAAGCATAAAAAAATACGCAGTCACACGTTTGGAAATATCAGGGGGAATCCACTGAATCTTAAGATAAGATGTAGAAAAGCTATTCTTTCTTTTCTTGTCTTCTATTTTATCTATTTGAATTAGCTTAGGTAAGGTAAAAAATTCGGGAAAAGCCCTAAAAATGAATTTCGATTCAGGAGTAGATAATAATCTACTCCATCCCTCGGTTTCCCATTCCATCTAATTATTACTGTCTAATATTTATCTCCGGGATCAACCCGAGGATCACTTATTCATTCTTGATTTTGGTTTATTGAAAAGAAATTCAATTCATTCTTTCTTTTTGCATTTTTTCTAGGTGTAGTGCATCTTATTTATCAAAAATAGTCAATTTTCCATCAGACTATCGAATTGAATTCAAGAACCAGTAATGAAACACACCATTACGTAGTGGAATGGAATCAGGAAATCCTTATATGAAATTTTTTTCATTCCACTACTCGAATCTTTGGGGGAATCTTACCTAGAATCCTAAAGGCAAGCATTTCTAGCACTTTCTGTTTAGAAAAGTGAGCTTCCGGATGTTTAGAATCAAGCAAGTATCCAAAGGGCTTTTCCTACGTTTGCTTCTGCTGTAGAAAAACTAATCGAGTTATCTCAGCCAAATCAAATACAAGATTCTCTCCTTTTTGTTGATCAGGCGACACCCGGATTTGAACTGGGGAAAAAGGATTTGCAGTCCCCCGCCTTACCGCTCGGCCATGTCGCCAAACCAAAATAATACCTTACGAAATTGATGAGAATATTGAACTAGATGAGAATAGTCTCTTTTTCTTTGTATGGGATGTGGGATTACTTAATTTCTTTTTTATTTCACTTGGATTTTTCATTTTGAATCCCATTTTCTTTAATCCCTTGCCCGAAATAAACCCATCATTTTTTGTATTGGGTCCATTCCTTTGGTTATATGTTTATATGGATAGTATCTCAAAACATAAATATCGAAATTTTGCTATTGAAAAAAAAAAACTTAATGTGATTTTTCCCCGTCACCAAAGTCATAATTCGGTGCAAATTGGAACCATTAACTATGAAATGGAATTTGAAATTGATGAATGATTCTTGTATTTGAATTGAATGAGATTCCTAATCCCTATAATCCCTATTCAATTATATAATTATAATATTATATAATAATAGATATATAATTATCTATCTTATAATATATATATATAATATACTAATAATATAAAAATTGATATATTGTATAGTTAACTAAACTAACCCGTATTTCTTATTTTCAATAAACCAATTTCCATTCTGTTTGTAACTAAAAGTCGATGGAAACCCCCGAGCAGAAATGCTTATACAAATAGCTAATCGCCCATCTTCCCCCTATATGATATGATCCCGATCGCAAATTCTCAGTAAATTGTCGTGCTTCCAGTTTTTCTTGAATAAAAAATTGATTAGAAAATAACAATTTAGCTATAGTGCGGTATGTGCGGTCTCGAATCCACTCGCAATAAAAATGAAGAAGGAAACATATCTATAGAAACATATAAATAGATAGCTATCTACGCACATTAAATAAATACAAGCCCTATTCATTACTATGTCACGCACTTTGTTTTGATCCTATTTCTTGGACTCAAAAATCGAGATTTCCTGCTAGATGAAATATCTCTTTGCTGCGAATCTTTTGTTGAAGAATAAAATCCATCCATAAGTTAG